CACTTGAACCCGCTTGGATCACATCTAGACAAATCGAAGCAGGGCGCCGAGCAATGACACGAAATGTACGTCGTGGTGGAAAAATATGGGTACGTATATTTCCAGACAAACCTGTTACAGTAAGACCCACGGAAACCCGTATGGGGTCGGGGAAGGGATCCCCCGAATATTGGGTAGCTGTCGTTAAACCCGGTAGAATACTTTATGAAATGAGTGGAGTAGCCGAAAATATAGCTCGAAAGGCTATTTCAATAGCGGCGTCCAAAATGCCTATAAGAACTCAATTCATTATTTCGGGATAGGAATGTAGAACCAAAGGAAAGAAATTTTGGATAAAAAAAACAATTGCAGGTTTTCTTTTTTTTTTTTTTGTTGACTTCGTCCTTTGCTTTACTTTACATCAAACATTAAAAAAACAGATTCAAAAAATGATATGATTCAACCTCAAACCCATTTGAATGTAGCAGACAATAGCGGGGCCCGAAAATTGATGTGTATTCGAATCATAGGAGCCAGTAATCCCCGATATGCTCATATTGGTGACATTATTGTTGCTGTGATCAAGGAAGCAGTACCAAATACGCCTCTAGAAAGATCAGAAGTGATCAGAGCTGTAATTGTACGTACTTGTAAACAACTCAAACGTGACAACGGTATGATAATACGATATGATGACAATGCTGCAGTTGTCATTGATCAAGAAGGAAATCCAAAAGGAACTCGAGTTTTTGGTGCGATCGCCCGGGAATTGAGACAGTTAAATTTTACTAAAATAGTTTCATTAGCACCTGAAGTATTATAAGATGAGATGAAACCGCGATATAGCGATATTATTTAAATAAAAGCGATAAATATAAATTTAGTAGAGTATGTCTCATGTATATACTTTTAATAATTTTCATAAAAAAAAAGAACATGTTGATTATATCAAAAATTCGGAAGCAACAAAATTTTTAGTTTATCATGGGTAAGGACACTATTGCTGACATAATAACTTCTATACGAAATGCTGACATGAATAGAAAAGGCACGCTTCGAATAGCATCTACTAACATCACCGAAAACATTGTTAAAATACTTTTACGAGAGGGTTTTCTCGAAAACGTAAGGGAACTTGTGGAAAACAACAAATATTTTTTGGTTTTAACCCTACGACATCGAAAGAATAGGAAAGGAGGATATAGACCTATTTTAAATTTAAAACGAATCAGTCGACCCGGTTTACGAATCTATTCTAACTATCAACGAATTCCTAGAATTTTAGACGGGATGGGGATTGTAATTCTCTCTACTTCTCGGGGTATAATGACAGACCGAGCGGCTCGACTAGAAAGAATCGGCGGAGAAGTTTTGTGTTATATATGGTAATTCTTCTGCGATACGAATTCTATCCGGAACTTCCTATTTGTGAAAAAAAAAAAATAAAGTTGTCTAATAACGCTCCTCCTACATTAGTTGATACTTCAAGGGGGGTTTGCCTGGAATGAAAGAAAAAAAGAAAAAAAAAATGGATTCAGCGAGGTTTAATTTATGAATCACTTACCAATGGTATGGTCCGGGTTCTTTTAGAGATCCTTTAGATAACGAAGTCAGATTTTACGTTATGTTTCAGGAAGGATCCGACACAGTTTTATACATATACTACCAGGAGATCAAGTCAAAATTGAAGTAAGTCGTTATGATTCAAACGGACGGCGTATAATTTATCGACTCCACAACAAGGATTCGAACGATTAGATGATTTTTTCAACATTCCTTTCATGGGGATACAATTCGCGGTTCAAAAATTTCAAGAAAGCCATTTTCTTCCAATAAGTAGATTCGAAATTCAGTTTAGTTTAAGGAATAACAACTATGAAAATAAGGGCCTCCGTTCGTAAAATTTGTGAAAAATGTCGACTGATCCGCAGAAGGGGACGAATTATAGTAATTTGTTCCAACCCGAGACATAAACAAAGACAAGGATAATCTTTCGAAAATGGACTCTATAAAAGAACCGATGAACACATCAAAATAAAAGATCGGTTTTGAGATGAAATGGATATATCCATATATCTCTGACTTATATTTATATTTATGAAATGATAAAATATGGCAAAATCTATACCAAGAAGTGGTTCACATAGGACTGGACAGGGTGGTTCACGTAAAAGTGCACGTCGAATCCCCAAGGGCGTTATTCATGTTCAAACAAGTTTCAACAACACCATTGTGACTGTTACAGATGTACGGGGTCGGGTAATTTCTTGGTACTCGGCCGGTACTTGTGGATTCAGGGGTACAAGAAGAGGGACGCCTTTTGCTGCTCAAACCGCAGCAGGAAATGCTATTCAAGCAGTAGCAGATCAAGGTATGCAACGAGCAGAAGTCATGATAAAGGGTCCTGGTCTCGGAAGAGATGCAGCATTACGAGCTATTCGTAGAAGTGGTATACTTTTAAGTTTCGTACGGGATGTAACCCCTATGCCCCATAATGGTTGCAGACCCCCTAAAAAAAGAC